AATTAATAATATATTTTCGTGGTACAAGAGGGGTTTATTTCCTATTTAATAAGTTCTTTGTTCTTTAGAAAAATTCTGTACCCTAATACAAAATTTCTAATAAATAGAAAAAGAGGTTTTATGCCAAAATAAGAAGAAAGGGAGAATTAGTAGTAGTAATAAGTATTTAGAAAGAAAGGTAAGTAACCATAATATACAAAGAGAATGGGGATTTGAGCATATGTAGTTAGTCGCCGCCGCGCAGGGATATATTACTTATAGGAGGTATGTTATATAGTATATAAGTAGGTACACGTAGAGGATGAATATGATGGTTGGAAAAGAAGAATTGAAAGAAAAGAGAGAATGTTTACCTTTAAGGGCTTATATCCAAGACGAGAGACGCTGGAATGATTGATGTAGGTATAGGGACATATAATTAGTAATATACAATAGAGGTAGGTATTTATCTTATGTAAGGTATTGAATATAGAAGGACAAGATAGACTTATGAGTAAAAAGTAATCGTTGAGAGAATAGTCATAATAAGTGATTTGTGAAGTAGAGAGGACATATGGTGAGTTTAGCCATGGCTCCTTAATTAAAACCCCCCAGATAAAGCTAAATAGGAGGGGGAGGTAAAGGGAATCGGTATATAAGTATTTAGGTGTATGTGAGGTTATATAGTAGATAAGAGATAGAAGTAGTTATAGGTATAGAAGCATTAATATTTCAATAAATATTTAAAGGGGGGACCCAGGTATTCAGGCAATTAGGTCAAGGGCATATAGGAAGGAGGGGGGGGCTTAAACTTTCTGTTCCATTAATTATCTTCTTAAAATAAAGTTTGATTCTTTCTTTTTGATTTAGATTTTGAATTTTATTATATGTATGGTTTTCCTAAATTTTCTAAATGATTTTGTTTCAGTATATAACTTTGGTTTTTATTGGAAGATAAAACCAGGATTTTAATTTATAACTGACAAAAATTGTGCCAGCCGTCGCGGTTATACAATTAGTTAAATTAAATCTTTTTGGTTAAATATTTACTTTATTATTTTATAATTAAAATTTATATTTTTAGGTGAAATTTTTTTATAATAATTATTTATTGGTTGAGGAATAATATGTGAAAATCATTAAAAAACTAGGATTAGATACCCTATTATATTGATAGTAAATTAACCTTAATATTAATAGTTATGATCTTTAAATTAGAAGAATTTGGCGGTTATTTAATCTTTCTAGAGGAACCTGTTCTGTAATTGATAATCCACGATTGATTTCACTTTAATTTTGCTTATATATCGCTGTCATTGAATGTTTTAAAAGAATAATTTTCTTTAATTTTTATGAATATAATGTTAGGTCAAGATGTAGCTGTATTAAAGAAGAAATGGGTTACAATAATTTTATTTATGGAGAAGTATTTGGAATTTTACTTTGAAATTGGATTTAGGTGTAATTTTTACAAAATAGTAATTTTGATTTTAGTTCTAAATAATGTACACATCGCCCGTCACTCCCATTATGAGTTGGGATAAGTCGTAACAAAGTAGGCCTACCGGAAGGTGGGCCTGGTCAGTTCAAGTTGTATTCATTTAGTGAACTTATTATTTACATTAATAAATTTGTTGTGCAATTCAACACTGCTTGATCAGTTTAATATTATTATAATTATTTGTGTTTATTTTTAATAAAATTATTTTTATTCTAAGTATTTATAGAAAAGATATTTTTTAATTTTTTAACTGTGAAGGTTATTTTATTTTGTCAATAAAGTATTTTTTATTTAAAGTACCTTTTGCATCAGGGTTTATTAAAATAAAGAAATTATTTTTTTTTCTCGAAGTCTTAAGATTTAATAATATATGTTTTTCCTTGTTTCAAAATGGTTTATAATATATTTTTAGAGGTTATATGCTTTTCATTTAAGATAATATCTAGTTTTTTAATAAATGAATTTAATTCAGGACTATTTTAGCTTTATTTTAATTTTATTATTAAAAGTTATTTATTCTAATATTTCTGGGGATAATCTCAGATTTATTTTTAAAAGATTTATTTTTAAGATTATTTTTAGGATCAAAAATTTCCATTTTTATTTTGTTATAATAATTTTTCTTTAATTGAGATTTTTTTTTCTTTAACTTTTTATTGAAATTTTTTAAAAACTTTGTTTTTTATTAATAATGATAAAATTAGTAATTTTGTAAATTTAGTAATTGGAACTCGGCAATTATTATTTTCACCTGTTTAACAAAAACATGGTCTTTTGTATTTTTTATAAGATCGGACCTGCCCATTGATTGATATTAAAAGGCTGCGGTATTTTAACTGTACGAAGGTAGCATAATCATTTGTCTTTTAATTGAAGGCTCGTATGAATGGTTTGATGAAATATAGACTTTCTTTTATTAATTTAATTGAATTTAATTTTTTAGTTAAAAAGCTAAAATTTTTTTATAGGACGAGAAGACCCTATAGAAGTTTACTATTTATTTAATTTTTAATTTTTTGTTTATAAAATTATCTTTTACTATATATAGTTTTGTTGGGGTGACATTAAAATTTATATAACTTTTAATTTTTATTTCATTAATTTATGTTTTTTTGATCCAGAATTTTTGATTAAAAGATTAACTTACCTTAGGGATAACAGCGTAATTTTTTTGGAGAGTTCTTATCGATAAAAAAGTTTGCGACCTCGATGTTGAATTAAGATTAGAAGTGGGCGTAAAATTTCACTTTTCTTGGTCTGTTCGACCATTAAATTCTTACATGATTTGAGTTCAGACCGGTGTGAGCCAGGTCGGTTTCTATCCTTATTTTTTTGTAAGTTAGTACGAAAGGACCATTTACAATAATTAAATTATTAATTTTGATTAAAATTAACTATCTTGGCAGATTAGTGCTATAAATTTAGAATTTATATATGTAATATATTTTACAGATAGTAATTAGATTTATTATTTTTATTTTTCTTTTAATTATAATTTTGTTGTCTGTTGCTTTTGTGACTCTTTTGGAACGTAAGATTTTAGGTTATATCCAGATTCGTAAGGGGCCAAATAAGGTAGGTTTTATAGGCTTATTACAACCATTTAGAGATGGTTTAAAATTATTTTTTAGGGAACAAACTTACCTTTATATATCAAATTTTATTATTTATTATTTTTCTCCTGTTTTTATGTTAATGCTTTCATTTTGTTTATGGATATTATTTCCCTTTTTAATTAATGTTTATACTTTTAACTTAGGGTTTCTATTTTTTTTATGTTGTACTAGTTTAGGGGTTTATGGTGTTTTAATATGTGGTTGGTCTTCAAATTCTAATTATTCATTATTAGGCTCTTTACGTTCTATAGCCCAAACCATTTCTTATGAGGTAAGAATATCTATAATTTTGTTATGTTTAATTATTATAGTTTTTGATTTTGATTTTTTATCTTTCATGTATTTTCAGCAGTATATTTGATTTTTATTTTTTTCTTTTCCATTATTTTTTTGTTGGGTGGCCTCTTTTTTAGCTGAAGTTAATCGCTCTCCATTTGATTTTGCTGAAGGGGAGTCAGAATTAGTTTCTGGTTTTAATGTTGAATATAGAAGAGGGGGGTTTGCTTTTATTTTTTTATCGGAATATATGAATATTATTTTTATAAGAATATTAACTGTTATTTTTTTCTTGGGTTGTAATTTGTTTTCTTTTACTTTTTTTTTAAAAATGGTATCACTGATTTGTTTAGTTATTTGGGTTCGGGGTACTTTACCTCGATTTCGTTATGATAAATTAATATATTTAACTTGAAGGGTTTTTTTACCCATTTCTTTAAATTACTTTATTTTTTTTATAGGTTGTATTATGTTTATTTTTGAGTTTTTATAATCATTATTTTAAGTTAAGTTGATAGATGAATTTAACATCTATTTTATATTTTCAAAATATACGCTTTTCTAAAGCTTAGTCAACTAATCAGTTAATTTATCTCATGTTTTTAATATAATAGGGTTAATTAAGAAATAAAGAAAGTATATTACAGTAATAATTTGTCCTGTTGTAATAAAAGGTTCTTCCGCCGGTCGTGCACCAATTCATGTTAATAAAATAACTAGAGTTAAAAATGATCAGAATAGTATTTGGTTTATTGGATAAAATTTGTTTCTTTGAAATTTATTTTTTGAAGATAGAGGGATAACTATTAATATTAAGATAGATAAAATTATAGCTATAACCCCTCCTAATTTATTGGGAATAGATCGTAGAATAGCATAAGCAAATAAAAAATATCATTCTGGTTGAATATGGATTGGGGTTACAAGTGGGTTGGCCGGAATAAAATTTTCTGGGTCTCCTAACAGCCGTGGTTCTAATAGGTTTAATATTAAAAATAAGTATAGTGCAATAATTATTCCTATAATGTCTTTAATAGAGAAATAAGGGTGAAACGGTATTTTGTCATAATTTCTATTAATTCCAGTTGGATTATTAGATCCTGTTTGATGCAAGAATAATAAATGAATTATTGTGAATGCTGCTAAGATGAAAGGTAATAAAAAATGTAAAGTAAAAAATCGTGTAAGTGTGGCATTATCAATTGAAAATCCACCCCACAATCATTTTACAATTTCATTTCCTAAATAAGGAATAGCTGATATTAAATTAGTAATTACTGTAGCTCCTCAAAAAGACATTTGTCCTCATGGTAGAACATACCCTAGGAAGGCTGTTGCTATAATAATAAATAACATAACAACACCAGTTGTTCAGGTTAAGAATAGTTTATATGATCCATAATATATTCCTCGTCCGATATGAAGATATAGACAAATAAAAAATATTGATGCCCCATTAGCGTGCATGTTTCGTAGTAATCATCCACTGTTAACATCTCGGCAAATATGAATAACTCTATTAAATGCTAAATTAATGTCGTCAGTATAATGTATTGCTAAAAATAGTCCTGTGAGAATTTGAATAATTAAACATATTCCTAGAAGTGACCCAAAGTTTCATCAGATAGAAATTGAGGAGGGGGAAGGTAAATCAAAAAGTGATGAATTTATAATTTTAATTAGGGGATGGCTTTTACGTATAGGTCTTTTCATAATTTTTTTTTCGCATAGGCCCTTCAAATATATTGGTGATAAAAATTACATAGATTATTGTAATAAGAAGATATGTGGCTAACAAGATTGTAATAATTGATGTTTTTCTATTAAATAACTTTATTATGGATATATTATTTTGATTTTCGATAAAATATATGTTTGGAGAAGTTATAGTTTCTATTTCAAAGTTAATTAATAAATTTCTTATAATGAATATAGCTATTATTAATAATAAAATTTTCATAGAGAATTTTATAATTTCATTTGAGGCGATTCTTGCTATATATATAAATAAAACTAATATTCCTCCTAGCATTACCAAGACTAAAATATAAGAATATCATCTGTATTTAATTATTATATTTATTATAATGGCAGTTAATATTGTTAGTATAATAATACTAAACCCTATTCTTAGGGGGTGTTTTATTATAATTATCGATGTTGATAAGGTTATAATAATTGTAATAATTATTTTCATTTTCAGCAAGTATTTTAATTAAAATATTAATTTTGGGGATTAAAGATGAGATTTATTTTTCTTTGCTGAAGTTTTAAAGTTATTTACTATCTATGATTTACAAGATCATTATTTTTTTTAAACTATTAAAACTTATTTTATTAAATTCATTTATTATATGATATATATTTTTTATGGGTATAATTGTTTTTTGTTCTTTACGAAAATATTTATTATTAACTTTATTAAGTTTAGAATATTTAGTAGTTGTAGTATTTTTAGGGTTTTTTATTTTTTTAATAAATTATTCTGGAGAATATTATTTTATTATCATTTTTTTAACTTTTTCCGTATGTGAGGGGGTTTTAGGTCTTTCCGTTTTAGTTTCTATAATTCGTTGTCATGGAAATGACAATTTAATAAATATATCTAGTTTGGTATGATAAAATTCTTTTTTTTTACTTTATTTTTAATCCCTTTATGTTTTTTAAAAAGTTGAATAATTTTATTAAGAAGAATATTATCTTTTATAATTTTATTAATGAATTCTGGTTTATTTATGCAATTTTTTTCTTCTGGAAGATATGGTTTTATATCAGACGTTCTTTCTTTTTCTTTAATTTATTTAAGAATTTGAATTTCTATATTAATAATTCTAGCTAGTTATAATATTTTAGGCAGAAAAACTCAGTTTTCCTTTTGTTTTTTAATTATTATTTTAATAATATTTTTAATATTAACATTTTCTACCACTAATATTTTTATGTTTTATATTTTTTTTGAATCTAGATTGATTCCCACTTTATTGTTAATTTTTGGTTGAGGGTACCAACCTGAACGCCTCTCTTCAGGGTTTTATCTTTTGTTTTATACTTTATTTGGTTCTCTACCCCTTTTATTGGGTATTTTCTATATTTATAATTCTTGTAATACTATGTTTTTTAATCTAATTTTATTAGATTATAATTTTTATCTTTATCTATCTATGATTATAGCCTTTTTAATTAAAATGCCAATAATTTTTTTTCATTTTTGATTACCAAAGGCTCATGTAGAAGCTCCTATTTCAGGTTCTATAATTTTAGCGGGCGTTCTTTTAAAATTAGGGGGTTATGGTTTAATACGAGTTTTAGGTTTTTTTAGGGGTGATTTTTTGTTAAATAATATATTTTTTATTAGATTAAGTTTATTTGGTATAGTTATAATTGGTTTCGTTTGTATATTTCAGGTTGATATAAAGTCTTTAATTGCTTATTCTTCTGTGAGACATATATCTTTAGTAATTTGCGGTATTTTTACTATAAATTATTTAGGTATATTAGGTTCTTTAATTTTAATAATCGGTCATGGTTTGTGTTCTTCGGGTTTATTTTGTTTGGCTAATATTATTTATGAGCGTTCTAATAGTCGTAGATTTTATTTTAATAGGGGTATAATTACTTTAATACCCTCATTATCTTTCTTTTGGTTTATATTTTGTGCTAATAATATGGCTAGACCCCCCTCCTTAAATTTGTTGGGGGAAATTGCTATTATTAACAGTTTAATAAGATGATCAACTTATAGATTTATTTTTTTATTTATTGGTTCTTTTTTAAGATGTTGTTATAGAATTTATTTATATTCAAATACTCAACATGGCTATCTTTATAGAGGTTTAAAAAATTTTATTTCAGTTAATGTTCGGGAATTTATATTATTATTCTTTCATTGATTCCCATTAAATCTTTTAATTTTAAAAATCGATATTTTTATGGTTTGATTATGTTTGAATAGTTTAATAAGAATAATAATTTGTGGTGTTATAGGTATAATATTTATTTCAGACCTTGAAAAATGTTTCATTTTATATATTAAGATCCTTTTTTTTATTTGTAATTGGTTCTTTAATAATTTTGTTGGGACTAAATTTTCTTTATTATGATATAGTTTATATATTGGATTGGGAATTTATTACTTTAAATAGCATACTTATAACTTTAACTTTAATTTTTGATTGAATGTCGATATTTTTTTGTGGTTGTGTTTTTTTTATTTCATCAATAGTTGTTTTGTATAGTCATAGATATATATATGATGATGAAAATAAAGTACGATTTTTATATTTAGTTTTAATATTTATTTTTTCTATATTTATAATAATCATGAGACCTAATTTAATTAGAATTTTATTAGGTTGAGATGGTTTAGGTTTAGTTTCTTATTGTTTAGTAATTTATTTTCAAAATTTTAAGTCCTTTAGAGCTGGTATATTAACTATTTTAACTAATCGGATTGGTGATGTGGCTATTTTGTTATCTATTGCTTGAATAATAAATTTTGGTAGTTGGCATTTTTTTTATTACTTAAATATCTTTGAAAATTGATTAAGATATCTAATGTTTTTACTGGTTTTAGCCGGTTTTACTAAGAGAGCTCAAATTCCATTTTCTTCTTGATTACCAGCGGCAATGGCTGCTCCAACACCTGTTTCTGCTTTAGTTCATTCTTCTACTTTGGTTACAGCAGGAGTTTATCTATTAATTCGTTTTAGAGATTTATTATATATATTTAATTGTAGTTATTTCTTGGTTTTGTCAATAATAACTATATTTATATCTGGGTTGGGCGCTAACTTTGAATTTGATTTAAAGAAAATTATTGCTTTATCTACCTTAAGACAATTAGGCTTAATAATAACAATTTTATTTATAGGTTACCCTATTTTGTCTTATTTTCATTTATTAACTCATGCTTTTTTTAAGGCTCTTTTATTTCTTTGTGCTGGTTTAATTATTCATGTAATAAATAATACTCAGGATATTCGTTTTATGGGGGGGTTAACTAATCAGTTACCTTTTACTATTACCTGTTTTAGAATTTCAAATTTATCTTTATGTGGTTTTCCTTATTTAGCCGGATTTTATTCTAAGGATTTAATTTTAGAAGTAATAACTTTTAATGGTTCTAATATATTTATCTATTTTATTATATATATTTCTGTAGGTTTAACAGTTTCATATAGTATTCGCTTAATTTATTATACTATAATTATAAATACTAATTCTTACGCTAATCAAAGATTTAGAGAAGATAAATTTATAAATTTATCAATACTCTTTTTAGTAATTATGTCCATCGTTAGAGGGAGAATATTAAGATGGTTGATTTTTCCTACTCCAGTTTTTTTAGTTATTCCATTTTTTATAAAAATTTTTGCATTAATTATAATTTTATTTGGTATATTTTTAGGTTATGAGTTGTCTATTTTTTATTATAATATTGATTCTTATTATATAGTTACACATAAATTATCTTCTTTTTTAGGAAGAATGTGGTTTATACCCCCTTTTAGAACTTATTTTTTAAGAGGTAAGTTTTTAAATTATTCATTTTTAATAACTAAAAACTTAGAAGTCGGTTGGGGGGAATTCATTTTTTCAAAAATATCTTTTACTTATATAGTTATTTTAAGTAAGTTTACACAGTTTTATTATTATAATAATTTAAAGATTTTTATAATTTCTTTTTTCTTATTTATTTTTATATTTATACTTTATTAGTTTAAATAGCTTAAAATTAAAGCATAATATTGAAGATATTAGGATAAGTTTATACTTTTTAAACATTTAAAGAAAAATACTTTTCATCTTTTTATTGAAAATAAAATGTTTTTTTAAACTATTTAAATTAAGAGAAAAACGGACTTTAACCGCTTTAAAAGATAGTTAGCGGCTTCTTTTAGCTACAGCATTCTCTTTTAACTAGATTTTAAATCAATAGTTTCATTAACAGTGAAATACCTCTATTTTGGTTTTAGTTAAAAGTATGGAGTTATTACTCTATTTTTAGGTCGAAACTAAATGTAAATTTTACTTCTTTACTTTGAGGAAAATTCATATTAGAATAATTTTTAATTGCAAATTAAATGTTATAATTAACTATTACCCCAATTTCTTCATTCAAGAATTCCGTTGTTTCATTCATGATATAATCCAATAATTAGAATAATAATAAATGTTCTTGTTGATATAAATCAGGACGTTATTCTACTTATTTGAGCAATTTTAATTGTTGGTAAAATGATAATGATTTCTACATCGAAGATAAGGAAGATAATAGCGATTATAAAAAATTGTATAGAGAATGGTATTCGAGCTGATCTTTTTGGATCAAACCCGCATTCGAAGGGTGTTATTTTTTCTCGATTATTTTTTCTTTTCTTTGAAATAACTGCGCATAATATTATAATTATTATTCTAATTATTATTCTTAATATAATAGTTAATATAGTTAACAAGATTATTTTTTCTCTAATGAGGCCTTTTGATTGGAAGTCAAATATACTTTATATACTAAAAAAATAACTACCTCATCAATAAATAGAAATATATAGAAATAATCAAACTACGTCAACAAAGTGTCAGTATCATGCAGCTGCCTCGAATCCAAAGTGGTGTTGATTAGAAAAATGAAATTTTATAGTTCGTACAAGACAAACTATTAAAAATGTAGTGCCAATAATTACATGGATTCCATGGAATCCTGTTGCTATAAAAAAGCACGATCCGTATACTGAATCTCTAATTGTGAATGGGGACTCTAAATATTCATATGCTTGCAGGATAGAAAAATAAATCCCCAACGTAACTGTTAAGAATAAACCCTTAACTGTTTGGCTATGATTTTTATTTATGATACTGTGGTGGGCTCATGTAATAGTGATGCCTGAGGATAATAAGATTGTTGTATTTAGTAGAGGGATATCTATAGGATTAAATGTCTGAATTCCTTTGGGAGGCCAGGTTATACCAATTTCGATTGTAGGGGCTAATCTTCTATGGAAAAAAGCTCAAAAAAAAGATACAAAAAAGAAGATTTCTGAAATAATAAATAAGATTATTCCTCATTTTAACCCATTTGTTACTATAATAGTGTGTTTTCCTTGATATGTTCCTTCTCGGATAATATCACGTCATCATTGGATTATAGTTAATATAAGAATAACAATTCCGATTATTATTAGAGTAGGGTTTTTTATATGAAATCATATAACTATTCCTGAAGTTAATGTTATGGCTCCAATTGAGCCTGTTAGTGGTCAAGGTCTAGGGTCAACTAAGTGGAAGGGGTGATTTTGTTTTTTCATAATTTACTTCACTTGAATATAGGGTAGTAAGAATAGAGAATACATAGGCCTGGATAATAGCTACAGCTGTTTCAAATAGTATTAAAGAAATTTGAACAGTTATTAATATTATAATTACGATAGTTCTAGCATTTGTTGTATTATTTCCTAGTAATCTTATTAATAAATGTCCAGCAATTATATTTGCGGTTAGTCGAACAGCTAGTGATCCTGGTCGAATAATATTTCTAATTGTTTCAATACATACTATAAAAGGTATTAAAATTCCTGGTGTTCCCGCTGGAATTAAGTGTCTAAATATATGTTGGGTTTTTTTAATTCACCCAAATAATATAATTGATAATCATAGGGGTAAAGATATAGCTAGGGAGCAAACAAGGTGTCTAGTTCTGGTAAAAATATATGGTAGTAATCCTAATATATTGTTAACTAGAATAAATATAAAAATTGATGTTATTATTAGTGTTAAGCCGTTACTTTTATTTAATAAAGTTTTAAATTCTAGGTGAAGAGTAGTATAAATAATTTGAATTATTTTTGTGTAGCGGGATTTTATTATTCAATATGAATATGGAAATATAATGAAGATAATTATTGTTCTTAATCAATTTATGGAATAATTTATTGAAGTTGATGGGTCAAATGTTGAGAATAAATTTGTTATCATTTTCAATTAATAAATTTTATGTTTTTTTTTTGTTTTAATCTTTTGGTAATATAATTTTTATTAAAATATATTAGGGCGTTAATTATAATAATGCAAATAGTAAATATAATTATTAATGAAAATCAAGATAAGGGTGCTATTTGAGGTATAGAAAAATATCTAGTATAGATTTTTTAAACTTGACAAGTTTATGTTTTTTATAAACTAATTTTTCCATTAAGAGTATTCGTAATTTACTATGTATTGGTTTAAGAGACCATTGCTTAACTTTCAGCCACTTAATGAGTTATTTTTTAGTCATTCGATGAATTGTTTGGTTGTTACAGCTTCAACTGTAATAGGTATAAATCTGTGATTTGCTCCACAAATTTCAGAGCATTGTCCGTATATAATTCCTGGTCGGTTAATAAAAATTGATCCTTGATTTAAACGTCCGGGGATTGCATCAATTTTGATTCCTAAACATGGAATAGTTCATGAGTGTAAAACATCAGTTGCAGTTACAAGGATACGAATTTGATTATTTATTGGTAGGACAATTCGGTTATCTGTTTCAAGTAGTCGAAATTCATTTTCTATAATTTCATTTGAGGGTTTTATATAAGATTCAAATTCTGTAGTTTTGAAATCTGAATATTCATAACTTCAGTATCATTGGTGGCCAATCGCTTTAATAGTTACTGTAGGGTTTTTAATTTCATCTATTATATATAAAATTCGAAGTGATGGTAGAGCAATTAATAATAGAATTATTGCAGGAATTACTGTTCAAATAACTTCAATTATTTGATTTTCTAGAATAAATCGATTAATATTTTTGTTAAATAATATCTTTATTATCATTCAGGCAATTGCTATAGTAATAACAATTAAAATAATTATGGTGTTATCATGGAAGAACACTAATTGTTCTATTAGGGGGGAGTTTGGGTCCTGAAAATTAATTTGAGATCAAGTAGCTATTTCTAATAAAAGAAAATTCTTTATAAATGAATCTTAAGCTCATTGCATATATTCTGCCATATTAGAAATTAAAGGCAATAGGTATTTCGTTATAAGAATGTTCGGCCGGTGGATAATTTTGTAGTCACTCAATACTTGAATTTAAATTAAAAATGAATAAAACCTTTCGTTTCGAAATTATTCTTTCTCATAGAATAAAAATAAATATTATTGTTCCTATAATTGATATTGTTGATCCAATTGAAGAAACAATGTTTCATGATATATATATATCAGGGTAGTCAGAGTATCGTCGAGGTATACCACTTATTCCTAGAAAATGTTGGGGGAAAAATGTTATATTAACACCAATAAATATTGTAATAAATTGTGTTTTTAATCATTTGGGATTTATAGTTATTCCTGTGAATAGGGGGTATCATTGAATGAATCCTGCTATGATAGCAAATACTGCTCCTATAGAAAGTACATAATGGAAGTGGGCGACAACATAGTATGTATCATGTAAAATAATGTCAATTGAAGAATTTGCTAGAACAATTCCAGTTAATCCACCAATTGTAAATAAAAATACGAATCCTAGTGTTCATAGTGTTGAGGGTGAATAATTAATTATAGATCCATGAATAGTTGCTAATCATCTAAAAATTTTAATTCCTGTTGGAATGGCAATAATTATTGTGGCAGAAGTAAAATAAGCACGTGTGTCAACATCTATTCCTACAGTAAATATGTGGTGAGCTCATACAATAAATCCTAGTAATCCAATAGCTAATATTGCGTAAATTATTCCTGTTGATCCAAAAGCGTTACTTTTTCCTCTTTCTTGTCTAATGATGTGTGAGATAATACCAAATCCTGGTAAAATAAGAATGTAAACTTCTGGGTGTCCAAAAAATCAAAACAGATGTTGGTATAGTACCGGATCTCCCCCTCCTGCAGGGTCGAAGAATGATGTATTTAAATTTCGGTCAGTTAATAATATAGTAATTGCTCCTGCTAGTACAGGCAAGGATAATAATAAAAGTAGGGCTGTAATTCCTACAGATCATACGAATAGGGGGATTTTTTCTCTAGATATACCCTTAGTTCGTATATTAATAATAGTTGAGATAAAGTTTACAGCTCCTAGGATTGATGAAACCCCGGCTAAATGAAGTGAGAAAATTGTTAGATCAACTGAGGCGCCTCTATGTCCTGTATTACTAGATAGGGGTGGATATACAGTTCATCCTGTTCCAGCACCCGCATCTACTAGTCTTCTAACTAATAGTAGTGTTAAAGATGGGGGTAATAGTCAAAATCTTATATTATTTATACGTGGGAATGCTATATCTGGTGCACCAATTATTAGTGGTACTAGTCAGTTTCCAAACCCCCCAATTATAATGGGCATTACTATAAAGAAAATTATAATAAATGCATGAGCTGTAACAATAACGTTATAAATTTGATCATTCCCAATGAATGATCCAGGCTGTCCCAGCTCAATTCGAATAATTCATCTTATTGATATTCCGATCATTCCAGATCATATTCCTAATATGAAATATAAAGTTCCAATGTCTTTATGGTTAGTAGAGTATATTCATTTGTTCAATTTTACTTCTGTTCCAGAAACTAATTTTTTAATAAAAGATAAAGTGTCCGATATTTTAGGTTGTAAATTGTAAATTTATATAAGAATTGATAATTCCTTTATCAGGTTTTATAGTCAATATATGATATTAGACTGCAATTCTAAAGTAGTAATTTTACTAAAACCTATAAAATTTAATTTACATTTTTAACTTTGAAGGTTAATAGTTTATTTAACTTAAGGGTTTAAATTATATTAATGATTGTTGTTACTGGTAATATTATATTAATAATTATAGTTATAACCAAGTTGCTTTTTGTATTTTTGTTATTAATATTTCATTTATTTAAGGTATTATTTGTTATAATCGTTGGTGAAATTATTCGTAAATAATAAAATAATGTAATTATAGATGATATTATTAAGATTAATAATACTATAATTGAATTAGTGTTAATTAGTGCCTGAATTACAAGTCATTTAGGTAAGAATCCAATGAAGGGGGGTAATCCCCCAAGTCTTAATATTAATATAATTATATTAATTTTTTCTATATTTGTTTTTATATTTATATTTATTTGATTAATATAAATAATTGAATTTTTATTTAAAATAGATGTTAATATAAGGATAATAATTGAATAAAATATTAGATATTTTATTCATATTTCATTATCATATTTTATGCAAATAATTATTCATCCAAGGTGATTGACAGATGAAAATGCTAGTATTTTTTTAATTGATGTTTGGTTAATTCCTCCGATTGCTCCGGTTATTGCTCTAATAATAGAACAAGTTATGATAATAAAGTTATTGTTTATAGTATTTCTTAAAATAAAAATTGGAGCAATTTTTTGTCAAGTTATTAATAAAATACAGTTATTTCATCTTATTTTAGCTATAATATTGATGAATCATATATGTATCGGAGCAGCGCCAATTTTTATTAATATACTTATAGTAATAATCATTATACATATATTGGAAGATAATTCTTCATTAATTAGAATTATTGGATTTATAATAATTATAAAAATAAAAATGATTGATCTTATTCTTTGAACAAGAAAATAAGTTATCTTTGATTCTGGGGAATAATAATCTTTTCTTTTTTCTATTAACGGAATAAATGATATTATATTAATTTCTAACCCTATTCATGTACTAAATCAGTTTTCTGATCTAATTACTATTAAGGTTGAAAGCACTAAAGTGATCATTATGATTAATTTAGTAGAAATTTTAATTATTAGAAAGAAGAATAATATTCTATTTTCAGGGTATGAACCTAAAAGCTTAAATTTAGCTTACCTTTCTATGTCTAAGTGTATAGATGCACTTTGAGTTTTGATCTCAAGAGGTTAGTTTAATTCTAAAAGACATAATAAGAGTAAAAAATTACATTATCTATTCTATCAAAATAGCCCTTTAGTCAGGCATCTTATT